CAATTAGCCAATCTAGATTTACGAATTATTATAGACTATTCATTGGTAGAATGGAAAGAATTGGAGGAAGAGGAACCCACAGGGAATGAATGGGAAGATCGAAAAGTTGGAAGAAGAAAAGATTTTTTGCTTAGACGCATGGAATTGGCTAAGCATTTTATTCGAACAAATATAGAACCAAAATGGATGGTTTTGCGTCTATTACCAGTTCTTCCTCCTGAGTTGAGACCAATCTATCATATAGATGAGGATAAACTAGTGACCTCGGATATTAATGAAATCTATAGAAGAATTATCTATCGGAATAATACTCTTACAGATCTATTAACAACAAGTATAGCTACGCCAGAAGAATTAATAATATCTCAGGAAAAATTGCTACAAGAAGCCGTAGATGCACTTCTTGATAATGGAATCTGCGGACAACCAATGAGGGATGATCATAATAGAGTTTACAAGTCGCTTTCAGATGTAATTGAAGGCAAAGAAGGAAGAGTTCGCGAGACTCTGCTTGGTAAACGGGTCGATTATTCAGGGCGGTCCGTGATTGTCGTGGGCCCTTCACTTTCATTACATCGATGTGGATTGCCTCGCGAAATAGCAATAGAACTTTTCCAGGCATTTGTAATTCGTGACCTAATTAGAAAACATCTTGCTTCGAACATAGGAGTTGCTAAGAGTCAAATTCGGAAAAAAAAACCGATTGTATGGGAAATACTTCAGGAAATTCTGGATGACCATCCTGTATTGCTGAATAGAGCCCCTACTCTGCATAGATTAGGCATACAGGCATTCCTCCCCGTTTTAGTGGAAGGGCGCGCTATTTGTTTACATCCATTAGTTTGTAAGGGCTTCAATGCAGACTTTGACGGGGATCAAATGGCTGTTCATGTGCCTTTATCTTTGGAGGCTCAAGCAGAGGCGCGTTTACTTATGTTTTCTCATATGAATCTTTTGTCTCCAACTATTGGGGATCCGATTTCGGCACCAACTCAAGATATGCTTAGTGGACTCTATATCTTAACGAGTGGAAATCGTCGGGGTATTTGTGTAAATAGGTATAATCCATGTAATCGTAGAAACTATCAAAATGAAGATAATAACTATAAGTATACAAAAAAAAAAGAACCCTTTTTTTGTAATCCCTATGATGCAATTGGAGCTTATCGGCAAAAACGAATCAATTTAGGTAGTCCTTTGTGGCTGCGGTGGCGACTAGATCAACGCGTTATTGCTCCAAGAGAAGTTCCCATAGAAATTCACTATGAATCTGTGGGGACCTATTATGAGATTTATGGACACTATCTAATAGTACGAAGTATAAAAAAAGAAATTCTTTATATATATATTCGAACCACTCTTGGTCATATTTCCCTTTATCGAGAAATAGAAGAAGCCATACAGGGGTTTTGGCAGGGCTGTTGTAATTCTATGCTACCAACGGGAATTCGAGTCTCTCCGGGTTAACTAGGACCATAAGTGCAGAATTTCTACGTGAATCAAGATCTAGAAAAGGAAGTTTTCCAATCACTGACTCAAGCCCATTGTCAAATTCTACTCAGCGCAATATGGAGGTACTGATGGCAGAACGGCCCACTCAGGTCTTTCACAATAAAGTGATAGACGGAACTGCCATGAAACGGCTTATTAGTCGATTTATTGATCACTATGGAATAGGATATACATCACATATCCTGGATCAAGTAAAGACTCTGGGTTTCCGACAAGCTACCGCCGCATCCATTTCATTAGGAATTGATGATCTTTTAACAATACCTTCTAAAAGATGGCTAGTTCAAGACGCTGAACAACAAAGTTTTATTTTGGAAAAACACCATCATTATGGGAATGTACACGCGGTAGAAAAATTACGTCAATCGATAGAAATATGGTATGCCACAAGTGAATATTTGCGACAAGAAATGAATCCTAATTTTCGGATGACCGATCCTTTTAATCCAGTCCATATAATGTCTTTTTCGGGAGCCAGAGGAAATGCATCTCAGGTACATCAATTAGTAGGTATGAGAGGATTAATGTCGGATCCCCAAGGGCAAATGATTGATTTACCCATTCAAAGCAATTTACGCGAAGGACTGTCTTTAACAGAATACATTATTTCTTGTTACGGAGCCCGTAAAGGGGTTGTGGATACCGCTATCCGAACATCAGATGCAGGATATCTCACGCGCAGACTTGTTGAAGTAGTTCAACACATTGTTGTACGTCGAACAGATTGCGGCACCGTTCGAGGTATTTCTGTAAGTCCTCGAAATGGAATGATGACGGACAGGATTTTTATCCAAACATTAATTGGCCGTGTATTAGCAGATGATATATATATAGGTTCGCGATGTATTGCTACTAGAAATCAAGATATTGGGGTTGGACTTGTCAGTAGATTCATAACTTTTAGAGCACAACCAATCTCTATTCGAACCCCCTTTACTTGTAGGAGTACATCTTGGATTTGTCAATTATGTTATGGCCGGAGTCCAGCTCATGACGACCTGGTCGAATTGGGAGAAGCCGTAGGTATTATTGCAGGTCAATCTATTGGAGAACCGGGCACTCAATTAACATTAAGAACTTTTCATACCGGCGGAGTATTTACAGGGGGTACTGCAGAACATGTGCGAGCCCCTTCTAATGGAAAAATAAAATTTAACGAGGATTTGGTTCATCCGACACGTACACGTCATGGACATCCTGCTTTTCTATGTTCTAGAGACTTGTATGTAACTATTGAGAGTGAAGATATTATACACAATGTGTGTATTCCGCCCAAAAGTTTTCTTTTAGTTCAAAATGATCAATATGTGGAATCAGAACAAGTGATTGCTGAGATTCGCGCGAGAACATCCACTTTGAATTTGAAAGAGAAGGTTCGAAAACATATTTATTCTGACTCAGAAGGCGAAATGCACTGGAATACTGATGTGTACCATGCACCTGAATTTACATATGGTAATATTCATCTCTTACCAAAAACAAGTCATTTATGGATATTATTAGGGGAGCCCTGGAGATACAGTCTAGGCCCTTGTTCGATCCACAAGGATCAAGATCAAATGAACGCTTATTCTCTTTCTGTCAAGCCAAGATATATTGCTAACCCCTCAGTAACTAATAATCAAGTGAGACACAAATTTTTTAGTTCGTATTTTTCTGGTAAAAATCAAAAAGGAGATAGGATTCCTGATTATTCAGAACTGAATCGAATGACATGTACGGGTCGTTGTAATCTCAGATATCCGGCCATTCTCGACGGTAATTCCGATTTATTGGCAAAGAGGCGAAGAAATAGATTCATCATCCCACTCGAATCGATTCAAGAAGGCGAGAACCAACTAATACCTTCTTCAGGTATCTCAATGGAAATACCCAGAAATGGTATTCTCCGTAGAAATAGTATTCTTGCTTATTTCGATGATCCTCGATATATAAGAAAGAGCTCGGGACTTACTAAATATGAGACTCGAGAACTAAATTCAATCGTCAACGAAGAGGATTTGATTGAGTATCGAGGAGTCAAGGTATTTTGGCCAAAATACCAAAAGGAAGTAAATCCATTTTTTTTTATTCCCGTGGAAGTCCACATTTTGGCCGAATCTTCTTCCATAATGGTACGGCACAATAGTATTATTGGGGCAGATACACAAATCACTTTCAATAGAAGAAGTCGGGTAGGCGGATTGGTCCGAGTGAAGAAAAAAGCAGAAAAAATGAAACTGATAATCTTTTCTGGAGATATCCATTTTCCTGGAAAGACAAATAAGGCATTCCGATTGATACCGCCAGGAGGGGGAAAACCAAATTCCAAAGAATACAAAAAATTGAAAAATTGGCTCTATATCCAACGAATGAAACTTTCCAGGTATGAAAAAAAGTATTTTGTTTTGGTTCAACCTGTAGTCCCATATAAAAAAACGGATGGTATAAATTTAGGAAGACTTTTCCCGCCGGATCTCTTGCAGGAAAGTGATAATCTACAACTTCGAGTTGTCAATTATATCCTTTATTACGACCCAATTCTTGAAATTTGGGACACAAGTATTCAATTAGTTCGGACTTCTTTAGTGTTGAATTGGGACCAAGACAAAAAAATCGAAAAGGCCTGTGCTTCCTTTGTTGAAATAAGGACAAATGGTTTGCTTAGATATTTTATAAGAATCGACTTAGCTAAGTCACCTATTTCTTATACCGGAAAAAGGAACGATCTGTCGGGTTCAGGATTGATCTCTGAGAATGGATCAGATCGCGCTAATGTCAATCCATTTTCTTCCATTTATTCCAATTCCAAGTCAAGGATTAAAGAATCCCTTAATCCAAATCAAGGAACTATCCATACGTTGTTGAATCGAAATAAGGAATCTCAATCTTTGATAATTTTGTCATCATCCAATTGTTTTCGAATAGGCCCATTCAACGATGTAAAATCTCCCAATGTGATAAAAGAATCAATCAAAAAGAACCCCCTAATTCCAATTAGGAATTTGTTGGGCCCGTTAGGAACAGGTTTTCCAATTTATAATTTTGATTTATTTTCCCATTTAATAACCCATAATCAGATCTTGTTAACTAACTATTTTCAACTTGACAATTTCAAACAGATTTTTCAAATACTTAAATATTATTTACTGGATGAAAATGGTCAAATTTATAATCCCTATTCATGCAGTAACATCATTTTGAATCCATTCCATTTGAATTGGTATTTTCTCCATTACAATTATTGTGAAGAGACATCTCCAATCGTTAGTCTTGGGCAGTTTCTTTGTGAAAATGTATGTATAGCAAAAAAAGGACCGCATTTAAAATCGGGTCAAGTTCTAATTGTTCAAGTTGACTCTGTGGTAATACGATCAGCTAAGCCTTATTTGGCTACTCCAGGAGCAACTGTGCATGGACATTATGGGGAAATCCTTTACGAAGGCGATACATTAGTTACATTTATATATGAAAAATCAAGATCTGGTGATATAACGCAAGGTCTTCCA